CTTATATTATAATGTATAACGGTTATTGATATTGATATTCTAATCTACTTGAATATTGAATCTACTTATACTTGAAGATTTAATACCAGAAAACTTTATGAATGTTGTATTAATGAACGCGGTAATCTATATCGGCGCGTTCTCGCCTCGTTTATTGCCCTCTTGTGCTGTCCTGTCGTGTCGTCAATTGACAGTATGACTTAGGGCTCAATATAATTTGAGCGACAAAAAAAAATCATATTTAGGTAAACCACCTTGAATCTACTGCAGAGTGGTAGATCTTGGATCCAAGGTATAACCCTTTGTGACTGAGAGATATAAAGACGAAAAAGACCAATGAAATCAAGTTTCAAGGTTGTATTTAATGGTAAAGTTTGATTCCCATTAAACCCCTGAATATTTAACGAGTTTTTCCGTTTGTTTATATCCTATGCGTCTTCGTTTGGGTTCTATCTTATGTGTTTCCTTTTGGTGGCTCTCAGCCTGAGTTATATTAAGTTATATTTGATGGCCACAGGGCCGCCCCTATGGTCCAGTGGTTAAGACATCTCTCTTTCACGGAGAAAACGAGGGTTCAAGTCCCTCTGGGGGTATACAAGACTCAAGACTATAGGAGCGGGATTTCCTATCAAGTGATCTATATTTGTCAAGTCCTTCTATTAGTCTACTTAGTGGGACTTTCTATTTTATATCAAGTGATATATATTTGTAAAGTCTGCCTGGGAAACGAAAGGAAGTGGCTTATGGAACGTCTAAAATAAATTAGACGCTGGGTCGATGCCCGAGTGGTTAAAGGGGACGGACTGTAAATTCGTTGACAAGATGTCTACGCTGGTTCAAATCCAGCTCGGCCCAACAATTCGCCAATCTACTTGCTAGAACCCTTAAGAAATACCTGACCTGATACAAGAGAATAAAAAAGAATCCAAATTTTCTGCAAGATCTCTTCTTATTTCCCTGGGATTGTAGTTCAATAGGCTAGAGCACCGCCCTGTCAAGGCGGACGTTGCGGGTTCGAGCCCCGTCAGTCCCGACGTATCCAATCCAATAAGTACATTAATTCGCCTCTCTATTTTCTGTCAAAGAAGGGACAGAGAGCAATTGAATTCCGAAGGGGTTTCCCCTCTTTTTTTTTTCAGGATTCTATCGAAGAAAGAACAAACCCTAAACTAAAATGAAAAGAACTAAAATAGTGAAGTTGATAAAAAATTCCATCTTTTCTCCCGCGACTAATATTTCTCATACTTCTTTTTCTTCCAAAGAAAATTGGATCATTAAAATTTAGAACCTAATTTCTCTCTTTTTCCACTTCGCTTGTATTGTTTGTTGGGGTTTTGTAGTTAATGGAAACGGACGGGTGGTTAGATGATACTTCAGTTGATGGTTCTACAAGGAAGACCTAAGGTAGATTATAGAAAACAAAGAACAGAAAAAAAAGGATAAATAAATGAATTTTTGATTGGTCCGGGAATCCAATCTTGGATTCGATATGGATAAAGGATCTTCGTATGTTATACTATTCAATTCTCGACGACGAATTAATTTAATAGCTCAGATATTTTTATTCATGATTCATGATATTGATCCGATTCAAAATCATCGATAGTTAATAGTTAATGTATTCATTGAATTGACAGGCGAAAAATTTATCATCTCTATGGGATTAAATCCCGAGTTATTGTGAAATAAAAAAACGATGAGATTATGGAAGTAAATATTCTTGCATTTATTGCTACTGCACTGTTCATTTTAGTTCCTACTGCTTTTCTACTTATAATTTACGTAAAAACAGAAAGTCAAAATAATTAATTACTTTAAATGAAACTTGACTTCTGAATTATTCTCAATAGTTGAAGAAATCAAAAGAAAAGTATTCTATTTTTGCGTCTTAGATGAAATCCACGGGCTATAGTCGGCGGTATTCTATGAGATCCGAGAGTATGGTAAGTAAGATTTCTTACTTACCATACTCTCTATTAGTGTTATAGTAGTATATAAAGTTATACTTGACTTTCTAGTATACTATATTAGCTTCTATCTTCAATATATGTAGTTATTATTATCCATATATAGAATTCACGTAGGACCCAATTCTATTTCTTTGATCTATCTATTTATTCCGATTCCGATGAATCTCAAATAATTACTCTTTATAGACTACATTTCTCCACTAGAATCCAATCCAATGGAATTTAGAAATGAAGATATTTTTATTTGAAAATTTTTTTCAATTTAAATAAAAAATGCGTTGCAGAACGATCTATAAAACAGTTTCATTCCTCAACTAAAGTAGGAGTGCTTCTAAAGTCCACTTCTTCCCCATACTACGAGTGAAAGGGAAAATGTAAAGACTACCATTAAAGCAGCCCAAGCGAGACTTACTATATCCATGTGAATTATGTCCCTTATCTCTATGATAGAATTATTCCATTATTGCTCACTAATAATAGTAGAATGAATGGTCCAGAGTCAAAAAAGGATTCTGGCAGAACACTATTGATGAACGAAAAAAAATCCATTTCAAAAATTCCTATATGATTTCTAATGATTTCTAATCGGGAAAGAATAAACACAAGTAAAATACACAATGACATTACAAAGGAATGTTAGTAATGGAATCTATTAATCAAATACGAGGGCCCCTTCCTTTTTTTTTCGTGCCCTTGAAAGTCAAAATAGATCATAGATCCATTGCTAGATCATAGATCAATTGCTTTGCTATTCGTCTATATATATGTAGAATGTAGATTACAGTATAGAAAGCACTTTCCCCAACTAGTAGTTGAATTATCCCGGCTATACAATGTAATTCAAGACTCAATCAGTAGACATTACATTAGCAGTAGAAGAGAATCGGGAAGTCTTGCTTCGACCATTATTTCTAATTTTTCCATTAGAATCTTTCTTTGATTTGAATTTTAGATTCAAAGATTTCCAATCTTTTTTTTACAAAATTCCCAGAACAGAATAAAACAGCACAACAGAATAAGAAATTTCAATTCGTTTGTTGATGAGGCGGCACCCGGATTTGAACTGGGGAAAAAGGATTTGCAGTCCCCCGCCTTACCACTCGGCCATGCCGCCAAAACGATACACAATAGGAGAAAAAATTCCCCCCCCTTTTTTTTACTAGACTTTAGTTTATTGTACTTGCATATTGCATCCATTTTTTAATCCTTTTTCTAAATTTAGAAAAATTAGAAAAGAAACCTTTTATTGCCCTTTTGATTGTATTTGATCTACGCCTTCGATTGATTGTATAGTATCTCAAAACACACAATGCCGAAAAACTTCCACGGACTTTTGAAAAAAAAAAATGTGGATTTTCACTCAAATTTGAATCTAAAATTTGGTTTGCCTAATGACATAAGAAAATACAAATTGATACATACTTAATTGATTGATTCTTTTGAATCAAAAATCCTTCTCAATTTCCATTATAACAAAAATTATAAGTATATGTAAACCCCAGAACGGAAATTGTTACACAGATACAAAATTGGCTATTTAGAGTCTGTTGCCTATAAATAAAGGGAATTCGTTGGAAGAAAAAAAGGCCCGGCTGGGTATTGACCGGGCCAGGCCCAAAAGGCACTTCGAACAAAATAAAAGCAATAAGGTCTTCTTTATTTATCTTTCTATTTGGATCTTTCGAGCATCTAAATGGAATTGCTAATTATATAATAACGATAAAGAATGTGAAAGAAATACTTTCTTTAATCCTTACTTGATTTGTACTGTAACATAGTAATTATCTTTTTCGATTGGGAGAGATGGCTGAGTGGACGAAAGCGGCGGATTGCTAATCCGTTGTACGAGTTATTCGTACCGAGGGTTCGAATCCCTCTCTTTCCGTTTCCGTTGATGACTTTTTATTTTTTTCTTTAAAATTTTGCAAACCCCTTATTTATTTTTTTACTAGTTAAATGTGTGGAATAGCTAAAATAAAATCTTAAGAAAATTGTAAAATCAAGCAAGAAAAACAAAATTTTTATTTTATTCTTCACGTCCAGGATTACGTCCTGGATCATTGGATAGGAATCCAAAGATGAAGAGAGAAACAAAGAATATTACTACTGTGTAAACGAAAAGTTTGAGAGTAAGCATTACACAACCTCCAAGATCATTTTTTGAAAAAGAAAAACGAGAAAAGATAATAGATCCTCCATTTTTATATCACATATCCTATTTTGACACCAAGAAATTAATTCTAAAAATAGAAAAAAAATGTTCAGAAATTCAAATGAAGTTGAAATTTGTAATAAGAGTCTTTGATTACCACAAATAACTTTCATACCCACAATTAGATATTGTAAGGGACCCTAATCTAATAGGGTATTTCGCCGGAAAAAGGATTAAAATTGGGAAATAGGACGAGCCTGATTTCTCGCGGCTATTCGAAATTTCAATGTTTGAATTGAAGGTTCATACTGTCAGACTTATTTGATCTTATCATCATCAATTGTTATAATTTTTCTCGAATAAATAATGATAATGAATTTTCTAGGATAGTGTTAAAATCTTATCGAAAACTTACAGCAGCTTGCCAAACAAAGGCTAAAAGAAAAAAGAACAGAGGTATGACTGGCATAACATCTACGATTGGATTCAAAAAAGCATAGGCTTCGGGCAATTTGGCGAAGAAAATACTACTCGGATAAAGGGCAGAATTAAGACAGATCAAACTAAAGATATTAAGCATAACAGACATTTTTTTCGTCGAGATAATTGCATTTTGATTGAGTTATTGATATAAGGAAAAATGAAGAAAGTAGGGTAGACAAAAAAATCCTTCTTTTTCCGCTCAATCAAAAATCCTCCAATTCTCAAAGGAGAATAGAAGAAATCATACTTTCATACAATATCTTAATTGAATTATATGTAATGATCAATAAATCCAGTTGAATTATTATAGATATACACATTCCAAAATCCTAACACGAATCTATATCTATAATAGATTCTATAAAGAATAAAGATTTTCTCTAGATATTTGGACTGGAATTGACGAACACTTAATACCAATATTATTCTTTATTATTATTATAGTGTGCAATAAAAAAAGGAAATGGGGCGTAGCCAAGCGGTAAGGCAACGGGTTTTGGTCCCGCTATTCGGAGGTTCGAATCCTTCCGTCCCAGAGCATATCCATCCATTGTATCCTAATACTTCTTTTTTGTTCAACAAGGTTCTGTTTCAAGGTCTAATATTGGAATAGAATATTATTCCTCTTTTATTTTCTATTTTTTCACAACACAAACTGAACTAAATCGAGTTCAAAATCCTTTTGTGACCCAGATAAAGATAAGATGGGGCATAGATCATAGTTGCAGAAAGATTACTTAACCTCAGGTTAAATAAAATATGAAAAGAAAATACATATAAAATGAGGAAGTGCTTAGCCTATAGGTATGTATTGTTATCCTATTTCAGTGACAATAGTCTTTTTATTTTTGTGAAAAAGAAATTGCATCCCTAAAATAGTAAAATTGAAATATTTAACAATGATATTTCTTTTTTTTTGTTCAATGTATTTAGCTTATTTACTTTATTTACTTTACATCATTTCATTGACAATTCTATTCGAAAAAAAAAGCAAAGATTTCTCTTTCTTATTCTTATGATGATGATAAGAAAATAAAAAAAGGGAGTCTTTACTATAAAACTTTACTCAAATAATGATGTAGATAGAAAGTAGGAAACTTTTTCAAATATCAAGTATCAAGATTTCTAATTTGGAATCATTGCTTATAGGTTCCATCTTTGGGAAGTTGAAAATGGGTCAGTCTATCTTATTGAGTCACTTCAAGAAGCAGAGTCAAATAGAATTTCCTTATTGGTGTGATGCTAGTTATGTTATTTCTATATTTTATTTTGATTTGATTTCTGTATATTTCTCTTAGATAGATATTAGATATTTTTTTGCGAGATATATTTATAGAAAATTAGAAATATGTAGAAAATAAGAAATATAAATGACTTTGTCTCTGTACTGATTGAACCAATGACTATTCATGATTCCATAATTGAATCAATTCCATACTGGTTCCAAATTCGAGGAATGTTATGGTAAAACTTCGTTTAAAACGATGTGGTAGAAAGCAACGTGCGACTTGAAGGACACGATCCCGTGTGGATTCTTATCCACCATTTTATATTAGGAATGAAGGTGCTCTTGGCTCGACGTCATTTGTTCTATTCTACTATAACTCTTCTTTTTTTTATTGGGTTATTTTTTTATTGGGTTATAATGTAAATAGTTCATGATGGAGCTCGAGTAGAAAGTATTGATTAATTTCTCAGGGGCAACGATCTAGGGTTAATGCCAATTAATAAATTGGAACAACTTCGTAAGTATATCTTCTATAATTAATATAGATAATAGAAATCAAAAGGATCCGATTCGAGCAAATTTGAAAAAAAAATTGTTGGAACGGCTAAACCTTTTTCAATCCACAGTGTATCACGCACGAATCAACCGTTGGTATGATTCTTTGATAGAAAGAAATCACAAAAGGGGTATGTTGCTACCATTTTGAAAGGATTAAGAAGCACCGAAGTAATGTCTAAACCCAATGATTTAAAACAAAGATAAAGGATCCCAGAACAAGGAAACACCACTTTAATTGTCTCACGGATCTGAATAAAGAATCCAAATATATTTTAAACGAGACAAAAAGGGTGGGTTAAAGACCACTCAATAAAAAAAAATAGATTCAAAATTAAAGAAAAATCTTTCAAATTTTTGAATTATTGAACTTGAGTTATGAGTACAAATGATTTTTTTTCAGGAAGGAAGCGAAATAAAAAAAACTATACTATGACTATGAGTTTAATTATAGAATAATTTAATTTATTTTATATGGATTCCTTTCCTATTTATTTTTATCCATAGACAAAACTGCGAATCATTTTTTCTCGAGCCGTACGAGGAGAAAACTTCCTATACGGTTCTAGGGGGGGTTCTTTTTCATCTACATCTATCCCGATGAGCCGTCTATCGAATCGTTGCAATTGATGTTCGATCCCGAAGAGAAGGAAGAGATCTTCAGAAAGTGGGTTTTTATGATCCGATCAAGAATCAAACTTATTTAAACGTTCCCGCAATTCTCTATTTCCTTGAAAAAGGTGCTCAGCCTACAGAAACTGTTCAGGATATTTTAAAAAAGGCAGAGGTTTTTAAGGAACTTGGCTCTAATCAAAACAAATTCAATTAAATTAAGGAAATAAAAACTAAGGGTAGGATAGTGATTTCTATATCATTTTGGATATCTTTTCTATACTTTGTTTTTTTATTTCCTTCTTTTCTTGCTCTATTCGTATCTATTTATCATATCATTGATAATAAGAATTTTCTAAGGAAAACCTTATTTGATTTATCCTCACAAAATAGCAAATTCCTGCAATTGGGTGGTTTTCATTCGAACTCTAATACTAAGTAAGAAACAGGGACTCGAAGTTATTCTATATAGATTCACTACACTATTGATTGCATAAATT